AAAAGGGCAAACAGGTCAGGTTTTATTACAGTTACTTGAAATGCGTTTAGATAACATCCTTTTTAGGTTGGGTATGGCGTCAACTATTCCTCAAGCCCGCCAATTAGTTAACCATAGACATATTTTCGTTAATGGGCATATAGTAAATATACCAAGTTTTCGCTGTAAACCCGGGGATATTATTACGGTCAGGGATGAACAAAAATCTAGAACCATGGTTCAAAATTATCTTAATTCGTCTTCCCGAAATTCCTCTTCCCGAAAGGAATTGTCAAACCATTTGACTCTTCGTCGATTCGAATATACGGGATTAGTCAATCAAATAATAGATACTCAGCGGGTTGGCTTAAAAATAAATGAATTGCTAGTCGTAGAATATTATTCGCGTCAGACTTAAACCTAACTAAAAGAAGAAGGGTTCAGACATTTTGATTTGACCTTGTCCCCTTTCGCCTAACTAAGCCCCTTTCGCCTAACTAAGTAAGACCAAGATAGTCGTTTGACCGGGGTATTTTCTACCATTCATATATCATAGAATGGGCGGTCTATTTTCACCCCTTGTCCATGTTTTCCAGTATTTTATCTATTGGATAAATTCGAAATAGAAACTCTAGATTATATTAAGAAAAAGCGTAACTCTTGGAAGAAAGTTACCAATTTTTATAGGATTTGCTACATTGTCCTCAGTAACATTGAAAAATTAGATGAAGTTACGGAAAGAGAGGGATTCGAACCCTCGGTAAACAAAAGTCTACATAGCAGTTCCAATGCTACGCCTTGAACCACTCGGCCATCTCTCCTAACTAATGATTATGGCCGAAAAAACGATTGAATCGCGAATTCTTCCTATTTGATTGTTGCTATACCTATGATACCTATAAATTACAATCAATTCTAACGACTAACTATATATAAAGAAAACTACTTTTAAGCAAATTTAAAAGCAAATAAACTCAAGACTTTTCCCTCATGGGTGCAGTGCTGCGGGATAGAGAGCATTTTTTTTTGAGTCTGTTTTCATGTTATTTCGTATTCTACAATGACTTTTTTGTGGGATTCTTTTTCTCACGAGAACTAATTGAAATCCATTTTCAAATCGATTGAATTGATATCTATGCCTAGATCCCGAATAACTGGAAATTTTATTGATAAGACTTTTTCAATTGTAGCCGATATTTTATTACAAATAATTCCGACAACTTCAGGAGAAAAGGAGGCATTTACCTATTACAGAGATGGTGTGATTTGATTTTTTGATTTACCCTTTCGAGTTTTATGATAAAAATACATTACTCAGGATAGAAAGATTTGAAAAAACTCTACGTTTGTTGAAGGTGAAGTTTATAAATAAATAAAACAATTCCTTTTGTCGTGTATCCCCGACTAATGTGGCCTCAGATGCTTCAATTGTCGATTCTAGCATTTAGCGAAAGGTTAGACCTATGAGTTGTGAGGCTGTGTATTGTAGGTAGTTAAGCCTACTCCACTAGTAACAAACCAATAGGTAGCATAGAGGAAGAAGCACTACGCCTAGGAATCAACAAAACAAAACCTTTGTTAGAAATTCCCCCTTTTCCTTATTTATTGCGATGGGGACTCCGAAGAATGGTTAGGACACCCAATATCCATCTCGTTCGTACTTTGGATACCCATATAACCATCAAAGACTGTTGAGGTGACTAATTCCTAGAAATTAAGAGACGTTGAGGACAAAGAAATTGTTAAAGAAATTGTTGGAGTTAACAGAAGATTTTTATTTTTATCTAGTATTGCCATGTTTGCTGTTAAGAAAATATCTTTTGCAGGAAGGTTGGCTAGACATTTCTTGTAAAACCACTAGCCCCGCTCAATTCATAATGAGAATAATATTTCATTCCTTTTTTTTGTCTTCAATATATTATTCTACATTATGCACATAAGGGAGGAGCCGTATGAGATGAAAATCTCACGTACGGTTCTGAAACGGAGATTCTTTGAATCGAATGACGACCGTAACGGATGTCTGCTCAATCCGAAGGAAATTATGCGGAAGCTTTACAGAATTATTATGAAGCTATGCGACTAGAAATTGATCCCTACGATCGAAGTTATATACTCTATAATATAGGACTTATTCACACAAGTAATGGAGAACATACAAAAGCTTTGGAATATTATTTTCAGGCACTAGAAAGAAACCCTTTCTTACCACAAGCCTTTAATAATATAGCCGTGATCTGTCATTACCGAGGAGAACAAGCCATTTGCCAGGGGGATTCTGAAATTGCGGAGGCTTGGTTCGATCAAGCCGCCGAGTATTGGAAACAAGCTATAGCGCTTACTCCTGGAAATTATATTGAAGCACAAAATTGGTTGAAGATCACAAGGCGTTTCGAATAAGATAAGAGCATTTTTCTTTTTTCTTTTGAGTATTTTATTTGTTTTGAATATTTGTTCGATTTTCCCAATTAGTCCAATCCAATAAAATAGATCCTTTCTCTGTGTTGCGAAGAACCAATAA